GGATAATGGAAGTTGTTCGTCTTTGAATCAAGTTGGACCTGAAAAGTTTTATTTTTTCGATAGATTGTGGGACACCTTTTTCTTTTCATTCGAGATATTATGTTATGGGCAATTAAACAATCTATTATTGTACTGAGTCCAATGAGTTAAAAATAAGAAAAGGTAAGTAGTATCAGGCCGTTCGTTCCAAAATATATTAGATCCTATTGAAAAAGAAAGGAAATGATCAAAATGGAATTTTCAAGTCCCATTTTTTTATTCCAAAATGACTTAAATTTACACTTATATACACTTATATTTAAATTAAATATGTTAAATATGAAATTACTATATGAAATTACTTCTATGTAAGAGTAAATATGAAATTTTAATTGTAAATAGAAAATTACAATTGTAAATAGATACAATTGTAAATAGAATAAATAGAAAATTCTAATTATTAAATAAAATATAATGAATTTCGGTTTTGAATGAAGTTACACGGCACAGTTCTTATTACTATTACTTTTACTATTCCTTTACTCAACTCACAAATTCTACAATCAATCTGTTGATTCCGAATCATAGGATGAGTCAATGTCACAGCGGATGAATCCATTTTTTTCTACCTATGTCACTCTTAGTTAGTCTTCTCTATAATGAGAATGGCTGATGAATCAAGAATTTTCAATTGAAACTAAACTAATTCTGTTTCTGTCAATTGATTTTTTCTTACCGTCATATTTTGTAATTTTGTAAAAGTAAAAAAAAAAAAAGAAATTTAGGTAAGTGTTTTATCAACATATGTAGCAAAAGACCATATCTAATCTTTCATGCTTACTATAACTAGTTATTTCGGTTTTCTACTGGCTGCTTTAACTATAACCCCAGCTCTATTCATTGGTTTGAACAAGATACGACTTATTTGAAATAAATTGAATGAAAAATTGAGAAAAACGAATATTTCTCTGAGATTCTAGGTATTCCATGATTCTTTCCCACATCAATTGCAAATCCTTGGTCATTGAGATTCACGGATAATTCAGATTAATATTTAGAAATAGATCTTACCTCTCTTTTTATCCCCTTAAACAAAACAAAAAAAATGATTGAAGTTTTTCTATTTGGAATCGTCTTAGGTCTAATTCCTATTACTTTAGCAGGATTATTCGTAACTGCATATTTACAATACAGACGTGGTGATCAGTTGTATCTTTGATTGAGTAATATTTCTTTCTTTTTTTTGATTGACCTCCTTGCTGCAGGAGGTCAAATTCAAGTTGTAATTCAACTTTTTTGTTTTGTTACAATATTTTATTGTGATTCGACATTAAATAAACCGAATCACGCTCTGTAGGATTTGAACCTACGACATCGGATTTTGGAGACCCGCGTTCTACCGAACTGAACTAAGAGCGCTTTCTTATGCTTATCACAGGGGATACGACTGTACTGTAAAGAAAAATATTTTCCCAATGCATCTTGCATACGTATAGTATGCAAAGCCCGAAGATTATGTCCAATTTTAATCGATCTCAATTAATCCCTCGTTACTGCCCATAGGAGAAGTAATAGGTAGGGATGACAGGATTTGAACCCGTGACATTTTGTACCCAAAACAAACGCGCTACCAAGCTGCGCTACATCCCTTTTCAAAATTGTTGTACAGTCTCATTGTACAAAATCCCTGTCTTGTTTTCCATATCGTCATTTTATCCTCCATCTATATACAATTTTCTTGTCATTTCTTCTTTTTTTTTTTTGTTCATTTTCATATAATATAATAATAATAAAAGAATTATATACATCTGAAACCTAACGTATAAAAAGTTTATATTTATCAGGAATGTTCAGGAACAAGGGATTAGATTATTTTTTTGGAAAAGGAAAATCTCATCTATTGCTTCATTGTACACATCTATTTTAATTAGAAATTCCGTTTAGTTAGGAAATACAAATGATCTTGAACTACAGCATCTGACCATATATGTATTACAATCTATAATAGAAGGAAGGAGGATTTTCAATGCGAGATATAAAAACATATCTCTCCGCGGCACCCGTGCTAAGTACTCTATGGTTTGGGTCTTTAGCAGGCCTGTTGATAGAAATTAATCGTTTATTCCCCGATGCCCTGTCATTCCCCTTTTTTTGATTCTAGTTATTGATATGCGAAGAAATGAAGAAAATTAGAGATACAATTCTACGTGATTCAAATTTCGAATTGCACTGCGCCCCGCTTTTTTCAGTTCTTTAATTTTAATATAGGAAGGAAAGAAAAAGAAAAAAGTCTATTGAACCTCAAATGTGGTAGATCGAAGATTCAATTTGGGAGAACAGAAATCAAAATGTAGATCCAGTCTAGGGCGGGTTCCACGAAATCATAGCATAGAAAGAAGATACTTAACTTAAATATAATACATACTTAAATATAATATGAAATAAAATCAGAAATAAAATCAAAATAAATTTGAAGAAAATAAATATAAAAAATAAATATAAATATTAGTGGATTTAGGATAGGAACAATTGATAGTTAGAAAGAAATTGTATTACTTAATTATTAAATTCTTACTCCATTCCATTAAATTATGACTTTATTACTCTATTAAAATTAAAATTGTTACTCCATTAATATTAATTATCATTATATAATGAATAATGAAATAATAATTGCAACGAAATCTTTAGAAATTCCATTTCCATTTTTTTTTTCTTCAGCTCGGATCGAAAATAGAAGAGTTAAGCCGATCCAAAATTCAATTCAAAGGAGGTTAGGTTCATGGCCAAGGGTAAAGATGTCAGAGTCATAGTTATTTTGGAATGTACCAGTTGCGCCCGAAATGATATCAATAAGGAATCCCCGGGTATTTCTAGATATATTACTCAAAAGAATCGACACAATACGCCTGGTCGATTAGAATTGAGAAAATTTTGTCGGTATTGTCACAAGCATACGATTCATGAGGAAATAAAGAAATAGATCGAACGGAACACGTGTGCGTTCTCTCCAAGGAGAGGAAGAACTTAACATATATTGAACATATACATATATAAACATATAACATATATAATATACATAATGTATACAAATCAAAGCCCGTTTTGGTCGGATCTGATGTGAAGTGAATAAAATAAAGAAATCGAATTTTAGAGATAAGGAATAAACCATGGATAAATCTAAGCAATCTTTTCGTAAATCCAAGCGATCTTTTCGTAGGCGTTTGCCCCCAATTGGATCGGGGGATCGAATCGATTATAGAAACATGAGTTTAATTAGTCGATTTATTAGTGAACAAGGGAAAATATTATCTAGACGGGTGAATAGATTGACTTTGAAACAACAACGATTAATTACTATTGCTATAAAGCAAGCCCGTATTTTATCTTTGTTACCTTTTCTTAATAATGAGAAACAATTTGAGAGAGCCGATTCGATCCCCAGAACTACTGGTCCTAGAACCAAAAATAAATAGACATACTCTTCAATTGACCCAAAACTCCAATTGTAACTCAAGCTCAGATTGATGTTTTGTTCGAAAAGGCCTAGAATCTAGAGTGGGTTCCTGTGTTATAAGAAAAAATGGGAAATTTTTTGTTTTGAAACATGTTCGTTCATTCCTATTACTTATCCTTATTTTTTATTACTTATCCTTTCCTTATTTTTTTTATTCTATCTTCCCGGAGTTTCCTTCTCCGGGGAATTCTGTTTCAATCATTCCTGTACTGTATATTACTTTGAAATCTACTTTATTTGATGATCTTGTTGGAAATCATGTAAAGACAATTCTTATTTGATATAGCTATTTGTGCAAGTATTTTACGATTAAGAAGCAATTGCTTCTTGTACAGATTGTGCATTAATCTACTATAACTATACAATACCTTATTCTCATTCTCACGAGTTACTGCATTTATACGAGTGATCCACAAACGACGAAAATCCCTCTTTTTCCTGCCTCTATCTCGATGAGAGGAAGCCAAAGCTCTCATTTTCTGTTGAGTAATCGTTCGAGTAAGTCTTGAATGAGCCCCCCTAAAGGTTGATGCAAATAAACGAATTTTTGTTCGACGTCTCCGAGCTGTATATCCCCGTCTAACTCTGGTCATTGAATCAAATTAAACCTTAATGAATAACTAATTGATTTCCATTCTTTCAGTCATCCTTTTCCCCTCCCACGGTCGATTAATAACAAAACGGATTATTCCGATATATAAAATATAAATTCCAATGGCTTTTGTTTGCTACTATAACCTTCCTGACCACGATTTCCTTCCAGGCATTTTACCTGCAAATAAGAAATTCTAATGATACTCAAAAAATAGTGGGTTCCATCGTTTCTATGGTTACTTCTTAAACGGTGAGGTCCTCTCTATACACCGGAGCCTCTTCTTTTATTTAATCAAAGGGTATTGTGAACTTGTATAGTTCACACTCTTTGGCTCTACCCATCAACTATAGAGTAATAGTTCTTTTCACAATACAATAAGAGTTATCTATACAGTGACGGCATTTAATTAGGAAAGTTGGCTAGGTAGCTGACCCTCTTAGTCCGTTCTTTTAACAATTAACAATAGGAGCATAATCTTTTTGCTTCTTTTCTTATAATACCATTTCCTCTGCTTAATGGATAACTATTTGCTACCAATGAGGAATTGCTTTTCATCTCAAATCTAGTTAATTGGATTTGCACCAATGGAAACCATAAATTCCATACACAATATGGGTATATGATAGATCTTTTCCATTTATCCTATTCATTGGTACAATACTGGAAAATTGTCTTATTTGTTCGAACTCATGATCTGAACGAGTCGCACATACACCCTAGTACATGTTCCTCGACGCTGAGGACATCCTCTAAGAGCGGGAGATTTCGTAACATTTCTTATTGGCTGTCTTGCATTTCTAATAAGTTGTTTAATAGTTGGCATGTCGTATATATAGTCGTATATATGTATATATAGAGAATAGAATGGGTTGGTTTAGATCGATCTCAACCTGATGATTGATGATTATGAATTTTTTCTATTCAATATAAAATCACAGAAAATTCGAATTATGGTTTGAAATGGATTTACACGAAATCCCCAGTATTTTCATTTTCGACCGCTACAAGATCAACAATGCCATGAGCTTGGGCTTCTGTTGCTGACATAAAAACATCCCTTTCCATGTCTTCGGATACAACCCATAAAGGCTTGCCCGTTCTTTGTACATAAACCTTTGTGAGGGTTTCGCGAAGTTTCAGTAGTTCTTCTGCTTCCAGGATAAATTCCCCTGCTTGGGCTTCATAAAAAGAACTAGCAGGTTGATGAATCATAACCCTAATGATATTGATATAACATCATGAACAGTTCTTCTATTTCGCATGATTGGGCTAAAGGAAGGAAAAAAAAATAACAAGAGGAAAAAGAAAATAGAATTGAACAACCGTACAGGCACCTTTTGTGCGTTGCATACGGCTCCGTAATGAAATTGACTTTGTTCTTCTCTTCTATTCTATCGAAGAAAGAGAATCCATCTGATCCAGATCGTTGAATGATCCATTTACCACCCTTCCTTTCGTAGGAGGAAAAAGATAAAAAATACTATGATGGTTCTGTTGCTTTATATATTTATTTTATCCGTGATTTAGCAATCCCAAAGTTCCTTTCTGATATGATCAAATAAGGAAAACTGATCTTTTTTTTTCGTACTCTTTCATAAGAAAAGACACTTCTGGTGTGGAAGAAAAATGGTTTGTGACGCTGAAATGTATCCCCGACACATAAAATCAACAAATCGGAAATAACCTTTGTTTCATACTACTATCTCGATACAAAATCTCATGTTATGAAAAAACAATAATATAATGTAATGGTTTGTTCATATCGAACTCGAAGTGCCATGCTATTATTACTTATTATTCATATTCAATATGTTCAATATGGCGAAGGCATAGTCTTTCTTTTTTTCAAATAAAAACTCATTGGCGCCAAGCGTGAGGGAATGCTAAACGTTTGGTAATTTCTCCTCCGACCAGAATGAAAGATCCCATTGAAGCGGCTAATCCCATGCATATTGTATGCACATCGGGCGGCACAAATTGCATAGTATCATAAATAGCTATTCCTGGGATTACCCATCCGCCGGGAGAGTTTATAAACAAATAAAGATCCCTAGTATCATCTTCTATACTGAGATATACCATGAGACCAACAAGTTGATTCGAGATCTCGCTATCAACCTCTTGGCCTAAAAAAAGTAATCTTTCTCGATGAAGTCGGTTGATTAGGACAAAATTGTATCCTTTCGAAACCGTACGTGCACCTTTGGATGCATACGGTTCAAAAAAAAATTGCGAAAAAAGAATCAATGTGTCGATTCCAGTTCTATTTCTTTTTTCTGTAATAGAATGGTTTTTTGTTTTTCTAATCTAATTCTAATAAAGTGAAGCTAATTCTAATAAAAATAAAAATAAAGTAAGGGGTTTTTCGTCCATTTTTCAAAAAATATGAGATGAGTTTTGGCTTCTTTACCTATAAAAAAAGAATTTACTGAACTTCTTAAAATTGAACTAATCTCTCTCATTGATGTATTGTTTCATCGACATTCAAATCACGATGTCATTTTCTTGTTCCTGAATAGGCCCTTTCAATTCTTCTTTCAATTCTTTTAGGTTCATGTTCTACTCCGGGAAAAGATTTGTCCGAATTCTATTTGCACATATAGGGCAAATGCTCTCAGTACCACTTCTTTTTGTTACGACTTCTTTTTTTTTCAATTCGTTTCATGCCTTTGCCCAAGCATTCGATGGATTCATCATACTAGTCTATTCCGTTGGTTATTGGTTGGACGTTTGAAATCACTTCTATAGTATAGTAAGGATAAGAATCGTTTATGATACAAGTGGTAATCATACATATATTACCAATTTGTTACCAATTTGGTATTTTCTGAACGGAGCCTGGATACTTTATTTTGATTTTTCCAAGTCAACCATAAATTCTCCTAATTAATGATCCCCAATATCAAAAAATTGATCTAATTGCACTTCACGCTCCGAATGATTGATGGCTCACTCAATACAATATTTCTTGGGCGAAACAGAGGATATCCCGATCGGGGGAGAGAACGGGTAAATTCCATATGACCCAATATGTCTGACAAGTCGCACTATACGTCAACCCAAACTGCATCTTCCTCTCCAGGACTCCGAAAAGGTACTTTTGGAACACCAATGGGCATTAAATTAAAGAAAAAATTGAGTACTATACTTCACTTTAATATGGAAACGTAATAATGGCTTTATCGTCTTTATCCCTTTTTCTCTTTATTCTATTTTATACATAGATTGAAAGGTTTATAGAGTAAGACAGAATGAATAAATAAAAATTTTAACTAACGGATCAATCGTTGGAATCATAAACAAGTATCTATGCATTTGTTTCCCGAAAGTAGGAGTAATCCTCCCATTGCGTATTGGTACTTATCGGGTATAGAATAGATCTGCTTCTCTTTGTTCTCACGAACAGAATTGTTCCGTTATTTTCAATGGAACGGATATTAACCCTTTCTCATACAGAATCTACTGAAAAGGTTAAGTAGTTAAGTATATATATAGTATAGTTTTTAGTCTTTTCCAATGCGATAAAATAAAGTGACATAGTGTCTATTTTTCTTTGATAAAGGGGTATTTCCATGGGTTTGCCTTGGTATCGTGTTCATACTGTCGTATTGAATGATCCCGGTCGATTGCTTTCTGTCCATATAATGCATACAGCCCTAGTTGCGGGTTGGGCCGGTTCGATGGCTTTATACGAATTAGCGGTTTTTGATCCCTCTGACCCTGCTCTTGATCCAATGTGGAGACAAGGTATGTTCGTTATACCCTTCATGACTCGTTTAGGAATAACCAATTCGTGGGGTGGTTGGAGTATTTCAGGAGGAACTGTAACGAATCCGGGTATTTGGAGTTATGAAGGTGTGGCGGGAGCACATATTGTGTTTTCTGGCTTGTGTTTCTTGGCAGCTATCTGGCATTGGGTGTATTGGGACCTAGAAATATTCTGTGATGAACGTACGGGCAAACCATCTTTGGATTTGCCTAAGATTTTTGGAATTCATTTATTTCTCTCAGGGTTGGCTTGCTTTGGTTTTGGCGCATTTCATGTAACAGGTTTATATGGTCCTGGAATATGGGTGTCCGATCCTTATGGACTAACTGGAAAAGTACAACCTGTAAGTCCAGCGTGGGGCGCGGAAGGCTTTGATCCTTTTGTTCCCGGAGGAATAGCCTCTCATCATATTGCAGCGGGTACATTGGGCATATTAGCAGGCTTATTCCATCTTAGTGTCCGTCCGCCTCAACGTCTATACAAAGGATTACGTATGGGCAATATTGAAACTGTACTTTCCAGTAGTATCGCTGCTGTTTTTTTTGCAGCTTTCATTGTTGCTGGAACTATGTGGTATGGTTCAGCAACTACCCCAATCGAATTATTTGGTCCCACTCGTTATCAGTGGGATCAGGGATACTTTCAGCAAGAAATATATCGAAGAGTGAGCGCCGGACTAGCCGAAAATCTTAGTTTATCGGAAGCTTGGTCTAAAATTCCCGAAAAATTAGCTTTTTATGATTACATTGGTAATAATCCGGCAAAAGGGGGATTATTCAGAGCAGGGTCAATGGACAACGGGGATGGAATAGCTGTTGGATGGTTAGGACACCCCGTCTTTAGAGATAAAGAAGGGCGCGAGCTTTTTGTACGTCGTATGCCTACCTTTTTTGAAACATTTCCAGTAGTTTTGGTAGATGGAGACGGAATTGTGAGAGCCGATGTTCCTTTTAGAAGGGCAGAATCAAAGTATAGCGTTGAACAGGTAGGTGTAACTGTTGAGTTCTATGGTGGCGAACTCAATGGAGTTAGTTATAGTGATCCTGCGACTGTGAAAAAATATGCTAGACGTGCCCAATTAGGTGAAATTTTTGAATTGGATCGGGCTACTTTGAAATCTGATGGCGTTTTTCGTAGCAGTCCAAGGGGTTGGTTCACTTTTGGCCATGCTACGTTCGCTTTGCTCTTCTTTTTCGGACACATTTGGCATGGCGCTAGAACCTTGTTCAGAGATGTTTTTGCTGGTATTGATCCTGATTTGGATGCTCAAGTGGAATTTGGAACATTCCAAAAACTTGGAGATCCAACTACAAGGAGACAAGTAGTCTGATACAACATTGCTCTGGTATCTTTCGCCTCTTTTTTGATTTGACATAGGGTTAGGGTACTGAAGAAATCTTGACTTGAATCATCATCTTTTCTTTGACTCTTTTCTTTACTTTATTATATATGATGCCAAATGAATAGGCGTGGAAGCTATAATTGTAAACCAGGATCGAATCTATGGAAGCATTGGTTTATACATTCCTTTTAGTCTCGACTTTAGGGATTATTTTTTTCGCTATCTTTTTTCGAGAACCGCCTAAGGTTCCAACTAAAAAATGAAATAATTTTTCATTATCTCAATTGAAGTAATGAGCCTCCCATATAGGGAGACTCATTACTTCAACTAGTCCCCGTGTTCTTCAAATGGATCTCTTAGTTGTTGAGAGGGTTGCCCAAAAGCGGTATATAAGGCGTACCCAGTAAAGCTTACAAGTAAACCAGATATAAAGATGGCGACTAGGGTTGCTGTTTCCATTTTTAGACAATTTAAAGATCACAATGGATCTATAAGAAGATCGTTTATTTACAACTACAACGGAATGGTATACAAAGTCAACAGATCTCAACCAATGATTAAATAGGATTTATGGCTACACAAACCGTTGAGGATAGTTCTAGATCTGGGCCAAGACGAACTACTGTAGGGGATTTATTGAAACCATTGAATTCGGAATATGGTAAAGTAGCTCCGGGCTGGGGGACTACACCACTAATGGGGGTCGCAATGGCCCTATTTGCGGTATTCCTATCTATTATTTTGGAAATTTATAATTCTTCCGTTTTACTGGATGGAATTACAATGAGTTAAGTTTATAAGAACTATGAAGTCCTAGTTTTCAATCAAAAAAATGACTTTACTTAAGATTAAGACTCGGATTTCTAGACCATTCTGGTAGTTCGACCGTGGAATTTTTTTGTTTCGGTATCTCCGGAATATGAGTGTGTGACTTGTTATAATTGATCCTATTGATAATACGGAGAATGATCCCGTCATCTCTATCAAGATGATTCTATTTCGTCGGATAGTTATTCTAATATCTGGAGCACGGAATCTATCTAATATAGAATAGATCAAGAAAAGAAATAGTAACAAGAAAAAGAAATAGTAAAACCATGATTCTACTATTCAGATCAGACCTCGCAACCGGACTCAAAAAATTTTAAATAAATATTTCCTAAATCAAACGATTTTTCTTCCTTCAGGCCTATACCGAAGGACAACTCCTTTTCTAGATTTTGTTGAGTCATTACATTTATTAAATAAGTGATCATCAAAGGGTTCTTACTCAGAGAACCTTTGAGTTTAACTTGAGGCTTTGCTTTATTAAATCATCGTGGTTCTAGTATGAATCTGAGGTTTCAATTGATTCATAGGGTCTCAACAAGTAAATTCCTATCAATAGTAAAACAAGAGTCAATTCGCATTACAAAAAAAACAAGAAATAAAATAACAAAACAAATAAAAAAATAGGGAAGAGAAGATTCAAGAGGCCTGTAATGATCAACATCAAAAAAGACAGATGAGCCAACTTGACTTGATATTTTGGGGCATTATCATACAAAGAAGAGATTTCGTATTTTTGTTACTTCGTATCTTCGGGTCGGAGCAAATCAAGCGAAGCGACTAAGCTAAGGCTAAGATAAGAAGTTTTGAACTTTCTATTACATATCCGTTGAAATCAGCATTTGTGTGTTTCTGCTTGAGCCGTACGAGATGAAATTCTCATATACGGTTCTCGGAGGGGGAGTCCCTTGGGTTACCTATCTCAATAAAGTATATGATTGGTTTGAGGAACGTCTCGAGATTCAGGCGATTGCAGATGATATAACTAGTAAATATGTTCCTCCTCATGTGAACATATTTTATTGTTTAGGGGGGATTACACTTACTTGTTTTTTAGTACAAGTAGCTACAGGTTTTGCTATGACTTTTTACTACCGTCCAACCGTTACAGAGGCTTTTTCCTCTGTTCAATACATAATGACTGAGGCCAACTTTGGTTGGTTAATCCGATCAGTTCATCGATGGTCAGCAAGTATGATGGTTCTAATGATGATCCTGCACGTATTTCGTGTGTACCTTACAGGTGGATTTAAAAAACCCCGCGAATTAACTTGGGTTACAGGTGTGATTTTGGCTGTATTGACGGCATCTTTTGGTGTAACTGGTTATTCCTTACCTCGGGACCAAATTGGTTATTGGGCAGTCAAAATTGTGACAGGCGTACCTGAAGCTATTCCTCTAATAGGATCGCCTTTAGTAGAGTTATTACGTGGAAGTGCTAGTGTGGGCCAATCCACTTTGACTCGTTTTTATAGTTTACACACTTTTGTATTGCCTCTTCTTACTGCCGTATTTATGTTAATGCATTTTCCAATGATACGTAAGCAAGGTATTTCAGGTCCTTTATAGAATCATAAATATTTATAAAATTGATCATATATCATACTGGTGAGGAACCAAATAATATTTCATTGCTAGAAATATGGATTATTGAAAAAATAGGACATGTTGGTTGGATACTTTTCTTCAACTTCGAAGTATTGTATTCCTTATTTGATACAACATAGTTGAAGTGGATTTTCCGAAGAGAGGATGGATTATGGGAGTGTGTGACTTGAACTATTGATTAGGCCATGCAGATATATTATTTCATCTTTATCTGCCACGTTGGAATTCACAACCAAATGTGTCTCCGCATCCAACCACCACGTAAGCCCCCTATGTAGCAGAGGATAGGCCGGTTCGCTTGAGGAGAACCTTTTCTATGATCATACCTGAATCATGTTATGCATGAACAGGCTCCGTAAAATTCCGTAAAATAAAATAAGTGATGTGGCGTGATTCAATGGTCTGTCTATTCCACTTCCTTATTTATAGTGTAGAAATGCATTCATTTCCTCTGCATTGATCCCGATCTATAATACTATCGGAGTGAAATAAGAGATCTAAGGAAGAATAGAGGCTAAACTTTTTTAGTAACAAGTAAATATTTTATATGCAATTAAATTTATATGTAATTTATATGTAATATGTAAGAAAATTGAGATGTTGTGGGGATAAACACCAATCAAAAGACATGAGACAATCCAAAAAGCACTGGATCATGATCAAATTTATAAGCCTACTTGGATATTGAGCATTTACCTGTAAGAACTGAATTATTTGCAATGAATAGTTGCAACTCCGGAAAATGGAATCTGGTAAATCTTTTCTTACATAGAGTCATTATATATGATATGTGGGGATATGTATAAAATCCATATTTTATATGGATCGATTTCTGGTTCTGGCATTCCTTTCATTCTTGCTC